AAGGACCAACGACCGACCATTTACTATCTATCCTAAATAAGTAGTCGAAGGAGGAGTCAGTTTTCTTTGAAGATCGAGGAAGAAAGGGGCGTGCTATATCCAAAACGTACGAAATATAATAAATCTCGTAAAGGCAGATGTAGTAGGGGTTGCAAACCGGACGGTACACAACTTGGTTTTGGAAGATATGGCACTAAAAGTTGTAGAGCAGGTCGTCTTTCATATCGAGCCATTGAAGCAGCGCGTCGGGCTATAATTGGACACTTCCATCGTGCTATGAGCGGACAATCCCGAAGAAATGGTAAGATATGGGTAAGAGTTCTCGCGGATATCCCTATTACCGGAAAACCTACAGAAGTAAGAATGGGAAGAGGAAAAGGAAATCCTACGGGTTGGATTGCTCGTGTGTCCACGGGACAAATCCTATTTGAAATGGATGGTGTGAGTTTGTCAAATGCTCGACAAGCCGCTACATTAGCGGCGCATAAACTATGTTCGTCAACCAAGTTTGTTCAGTGGTCGTAAGCTAATTAGTTAGTGGGGGGGCCAGGATGAAAAAGAATTAGGCGAAGTCTTTCTGAACGCATATAGTTGGTTGAAAGAAAGAGTGACTACTCGACTTTTGTATACTAGCTATTTGAAGATCGACCTTATCTTGCTTATTTAATTTAAGCAAAAGGCCGCTTTTTTTTTTAAAGCGGTTGTAGTCTTCTTGATCTATAGGGCGAGGCTCCGCTGCAATGGGAGGAAAGGGGAGTGGGTAAGCGGGCCCCTTTCAACTTGACTTTTGAAGAGATCGTTGTAACTTAGTGCAAAAAGGTATAACATCAATAAATGGACCATTTGTTACGGAGACAGAAGACAAAGTAAACCAGATGGAGTTACGGAAATGACCTCCCGTTCCGAATTATGGTCAAAAGTGCAAGAGTTGTCTCAGTCTAAGAATAGATCATCCCCAAATCCTGAAAGTCCCGTCCAGGATCATGGTCTATCGCAAAACCAAAACCTTTTCTTCGCAGCTATTCATAATGCTTTCTTACTGAATCTTTCTTTTCTCTAGAAAGAATGCTTCTTGATATATAGGGCGAGTACCCGCGGTTGATGATTTAATGAATACCTTATCTTCAGCAAGTTAGGAAGCAAGAACGATTCACTAACCTTTAGGGAGTGAGTGCAAAAAGCGGAATAAGGTTCTCGTCTGCCCCCTTTTTGAGTAGGTGATTCACTCTTCCGTTTAAGGAATGAAGTAGCTGGTTCGATAGGACCAGGTTTTTCTTCCTTCTCTCTCGTCTTTCAATGCAGGAGGAGCTTTAGGAATGAGCCCTTTCAGATCAGAGAAGGAGTGGCTTCCGGACGGCTTAGACTGCTTGAGTTCCAAGGGGTAAGACGAGATCCTACGGTTCACTTTTTTCTGTATCTTTAGCATCCCACAAAACTCCACAGGGGGAATAGTCCAGCCTTAGACGAAATATATACCCTGGCACTTCCAAGGTAAAGAAGAAAGACCTGGTAATTGATTCCTACAACCTTTTTCATCAAGGAAGGTCTTTTCCCAGGGGCTGGGGCTGCGCCTAACTATTTAGTGGTCTCGGCCCTCTTCTTGCTGATGTCATTCTTCTTTTGATTTGATTCGTCTTCCATCTACCTTTCTTCGAGCTTCATTCCATAAAGAACTTTCATAAAGAAGGCGAAGTTCACTCGGAAAGGCTTTTACAGTGAACCAACCTTAGATGTGACGACACGGCTCAACAAACCATTCATTAAACTCTTACATGTTGTGGTCACATTAATAGACATGCGCTAGCTAAGAAAACTTCTTAGGTTAGAGTACTCTTGGCTGGCTTACTATGGGGAAGGGGAGAAGGACAGCATAGAGTTTTTGCGTAGGTGTAAGGATTTGAAACCTGGGGATTTCATCCATGCCTCTTCAACGTATTTATTTAACACCCGTCCAATTATTTATCTCAGTAACCTTTTTTTCTCATCGCTACAGACTACTTCACCAAGTAGGTTGAAACAATACAAATAGACTTTACTGATTGGAAAGGCGTGGCATGCTTAATCTTATATATATAAATATCTAAAGTCTTATATAACGGTACCCGAACCGGGGGAATATATGCAACCGGAGTTTTGGATTATTAATTATTTAAGCACCCTTCCCAAAAAGCTGAGACCACAAAGAAGACCACGCTTAGTATCCTAAAAAAGACTGCTAAGGAGGATTGCCATTTCTTTGAAACCTTAAATACAAGGAAAAAGACTCTTTAGACTATGGTTATGTCGAAAGAAGAGAGCTTACTCTAAATAGAGAGAGGAGAACGTAGAGCTTGAACAAAGAAAGTAGCACTAGAAAAGCAAATAGAGAGATATAGTACAAGACAGAACTCTATAGGTGTAGAGTTCGGAGTAGCGAAGAGTTTGAGGCTTTGATGACGAAGCGAAGGTACAAAGTGGGTCCTCCGAATCATTTTTATGCTATACGAGCATAAACAATAAC